CCATAGAATATAGTATGTAGGCTTTATCTATTTATTTTCTTTTTTGTTATCATGAGGTTTCTTTCCTTGCTACAGCTGGTAAAAATCGTTGCTTTGAACGATGCATATGTAGAAAGCCTTTTTTTTTCTAGTATTGACTAGCTAATTTGATCTTTTTTCCTTCTTTCTATAGTAGAGATAGTCGCACGTAATGACAGATCACGGCCATATTATTAAAAGCTTGTGGTAAGAATGGGTTTCGTTCTAATGCCCGGAAATAGTATTCCAAAGCCTTTGTATGCTCCCCGTTGCTTGTATGTATAAGACCTATGTTATAGAGTATATAACTTCGATCATAGGGATCAATTTCTGATCGCGTAGCTTCATAATAATTCTGTAAAGCTTCCGCATAATTTCCTTCGGATTGAGCTGACATCCGTTACGGTCGTTCATTTATTTTATCCAAAAAATCTCCGCTCCAAAACCGTACGTGAGATTTGCATCTCATACGGCTCCCCCCTTCCGTCCATAGTAGTAAGGGAAATAAGCCATAGAATCTAAATTTCACTATTCTCATTATGAACTGATAGGAGCTGGTATTTTTACAAGAAATCTCTAGCTAACCTTCCCGCAAGAGGTTTTTTTAAGATCTATCGTATTAGTGCTAGATAGAAATGGTAACTCCAACGATTTCTTTGTCCTCAACGCTTACTATTTCCGGGAATTAGTCACTTCAACGATCTTTGATGGTTATACGGGTATCCAAAGTACGAACGAGATGGATGTTTGTTGTCCCAACCATTCTTGTTAGCCCCGATACCGATAAGGAAAAGGGTTATTTTTACCAAAGTTTTCGTGTTGTTGATTCCTAGTGTAGTGCTTCTTCCCCTATGCCGCCTATTGGTACGAGTGGAGTAGGATTGACCTGCAATACAGAACCTATAGGTATAACCTTTCGTTTAATACTAAAATCGACAATAAAAGTATCTGAGGCTGGATCAATCGAGGATACACGACAGAAGGAATTGTTCTATCTCCAAACTTTACCTTCACTAAGCGTAGCTTTATTTCAATAATTTGGTTCTTTATATTCCGAACTGCGTCTTTTTATCGTAAGACTTCGTTGAGGGCTAAAAAAATAAGAACAAAAAATCAAATCACACCATCTCTGTAATAGGTAAATGCTTTTTTTTCTCCTGAAGTTGTCGGAATTATGCGTAATAAAATAGTAGCTATAATTGAAGAGGTCTTATCAATAAAATTTCCATTTATCCGAGATCTAGGCATGGTTATCCATTCTATAATTCTTCTCATTACCCTCTCGGGGAAAATGATCCCACAAAAAGGAATTGTAGAGTACAAAATAACATAAAAACAGAAAAATTCTTGTGTACCTTATGCTCAAATTTTACCTTTTTTTGACAAAGAAAGATGTGAGACTTTATTAGATTGAATTTTATATAATATCAATTTCGTAGTATACAAATGCACGGAACGATTACTATTTCATCTAAGTTAAATAACCAAGGATTTTACTATGGATTCTTATAACTCGAATCTGATAACTCGATAAATTTAGATTTGGTTATGACCCAAAAAGGAAAAGGGATGGAATAATGATTATACAATTGAATGAAATGCCATAGAAAAATTCATGGTATGATTCATAAATTTATATTATAATAGGGTAGATGGATAATAAGAGAGGTTGTTTATAAATATGGAATTGGAAAGGAAACTTTTTTCCTATGGACTCACTATTCACTCGGTTTCTGGTCAATAATAGGATTATATAGGAAAGATGGCCGAGTGGTTGAAGGCGTAGCACTGGAACTGCTATGTAGGCTTTTTGTTTACCGAGGGTTCGAATCCCTCTCTCTCCGTTTCTGTTAATTCAACAGCGTTACCAACTACAATATATCAAATAAAAATGAATATCATTAGATTATTCCAACAGTTTTATTTGATAGAAAATTATGATTCCTAATTACATTACTGTGGTATGGGTACGTAAACGAAAAATATCGTGGAAAGAGAAAAAAAAAATTCTACGGCGTATCAATTTGTAATACGTGAACGGATTAAGGCCCTTAGATCTATTTCCTTCGTCGAAAAAGGGACAGAATTGTCTGAACCCCTTTCCTTGTTATGTTCGTTAGGTTCAAGTCTGACGAGAATAATATTCTACGACTAACAACTCATTTATTTTTAAACCAATCCATTTACTATCTATTATTTGATTTACTAAGCCTTTATATTGGAATGAGTCAATAGTCAAATGGTTTGGCACTCCTTCCTGAGGGGATGAAGCAATAGAATTTTGAATAAGAGCTTTTGATTTTTGTTTATCCTTCGTAGTAATAATATCTCGGGGTTTGCAACGATAACTTGGTATATCCACTATATGACCATTAACTAAAATATGTCTATGGTTAACTAATTGCCTAGCTCCGGGAATGGTCGAAGCCATACCCAATCGAAAAAGGATATTATCCAACCGCATCTCAAGTAGTTGTAGTAA